TAATTTTATACAAGCCCTAATCTATTATTTTTTTTATTTCCTTAATTAATTTCATTTCATTTGGTTAAAGCGAAACTCCTTAAAAATTTAAAACCCCCGCTTTCTTTAAAATATCCTGAACCGTTTCGGTAGGTTGAGCACCTTTCTCAAGGAAATATAGAATAACAGGAACATTTAAATAAGTTTGATTCTTTATCGGATCATAAAAACCCACTTTCCGAAGATCTCGTCCTTCTCTTCGGGACCGAACATCAATTGCAACGATTCGATAAACGGCTCATTGGGATAGATGTAAAAAAGTAACCCCCCCCAGAAACGTATAGGAAGTTTTCTCCTCGTACGGCTCATTCAAAAAAAAAATGTAGGTCGACTTAATGTATAGAATCACAAAAAGGTCTAGAAAAAAAATGGTTGAAATCCCCCCTTTTTTATTCTTACTTCCTTAAAAAAATAATTTGTATTCATAACTCAAGTTAGATAACTCTCTAGTGGCTTAAAGGAAAATATTTAAGCATTTCATTTATTGAGTGGTCTTGAAACCTCTCTTTTTTGTTTCTTTCATTTCAAATCTATTTGAATTTTTATTATGGTACAATTATGGAAACAATGAAAAATATCTTTTCTTGTTTTGGGATCCTTATAATCTTTGTTTTAAATCATTGGGTTTAGACATAACTTCGGTGATTCTTAATCCTTTCAAAATGGCAGCAACATACCTTATTTTGCGATTTATTTATAAAAAAGAATCATAGTTATAGTTAAAGGGTTGATTCTCATATACTCATATAATAAACTTTGTATGGAAAGCATTTTTTCAATTCCAACAAATTTTATTTTAGATTGAAAACGCGAAACCCTTTCAATTTCTCTATCAACGATATACTTACGAAGTTCTTCCAATTTATTGATTGGCATTAACCATAGACCTTTGCCCCTGAGAAATGAATCAATAATTTCTACTCGAGCTCCATCATTGACTATTTCCATTACAACCCGATGGGTTTGTAGTGAAACAGAATAAATGATGTCGAGTCAAGAGCACCTTCATTCTTATATAAAATGGTGGATATAAAAATCCACAATGGATCATGTCTTTCAAGTCGCACGTTGCTTTCTACCACATCGTTTCAAACGAAGTTTTACCATAACATTTCTCTAAGTTGGAACCGGTACGGAATTGATTCAATTATGGAATCGTGAATAATCATTGGTTCATTCGCTACATAGTACTCTATCACTTTTATTTTTATTCTAGATAGATGGATAGAAATTCTTCTGAAGAGGTTTTAGCACGAATTCGACGTAACTCCAATTTTATTTTTTCATTATCAAAATCATTATATTCTAAAAATATAAATAAAAAAGGAATAATTGCAATTTTTTGTCATTTATTTTTATGAAATGAATAAAAAAGACTGATGGGAAGGCAGACTTGAGTCCTTATTGTTTCTATTCTTATTTTTTCAAATAGCTTCTTATAGATATTCTGTGTTAAATATGGTTTAGATATTGAAATCTGCCTTTTTCAATTTAAGAAATCCTAAAATTTTTGTTTCACAACGAAAAATAACTCTTGCTGAAATAAAACATAGAGCAATATTAAAATAATAATATAGACTATGCATTTCCTAGTTTTATACCTAGTTTTATATACGTATTTTCATATTTTGTTTAACTTAGTATTTCTATAAATTCTATGGGAATAAAAAAAAAATAAGAATTGTATTCTATTCAATATTAGACCTTTAAACATAAATAGAAAGTTGTTCACAAGAATCTTAGTCTAATCAAATTTCGATGATTTAGAATGGAATATGGTCTGGGACGGAAGGATTCGAACCTCCGAATACCGGGATCAAAACCCGTTGCCTTACCACTTGGCCACGCCCCATTTAAATTTTAAATTGCTATTCGACACTAATAAAGAATAATGCTGGTATTAGTTGATAGTCAATTCTAATACAAATAAATATCAAATTTAGAAAATATATATATTCTTACTAAGATTTTTATATGTGTATATTATAGAATAAAATTAAATTTATTGATCATTACATATAATTCAATTAAGATATTGTATGAAAGTAGAATTTCTTCTATTCCATTTGAGAATGGGAGGGTTTTTGGTTGGGTGAATTCAAAGACAAAGAAGAATTTTTTCTCCCTTACTTTCTTCTTTTTGACTTCATATCAATAACTCAATCAAAATTCAATTATTTCCAAGAACAAAATGTCTGTTATGCTTAATATCTTTAGTTTGATCTGTATTAATTCGGCTCTTTATTCGAGTCATTTTGTCTTCGCCAAATTACCGGAGGCCTACGCTTTTTTGAATCCGATTGTAGATGTTCTGCCAGTCATACCTCTGTTTTTTTTTCTCTTAGCCTTTGTTTGGCAAGCTGCTGTAAGTTTTCGCTAAGATCTTGAATATTATATCCTATAAAATTCGGGATTTATTTTGAAAATTCTATCAATTGGATCAGATAAGTCTCATAATAATAAACCCTCAATTCAAAGAAACTCTTGACTAGACGCGAGAAATATAAATCATCCCATTTTGTTTGCCAGTGAATGACACTAATCCTAAATCCTATTTAGTATCAGAGTCTTCTCAAATAGATAATTTTGGGTGTGAAATGCAATTTTAGTAATGAAAGACTCTTATTACAAAATAATTTTCATAAATTTTCCATTTTTTTCTATTTCTAGAAAGCACTTCATTTCGTGATATCAAAATAGGGTTAGGCTATGTGGTATAAAAAAAAAGACGATCTATTCCCCCTTTTTCAAAAAAATGATCTTGGAGATTGTGTAATGCTTACTCTCAAACTTTTCGTTTATACAGTAGTGATATTCTTTGTTTCTCTCTTCATCTTTGGATTCCTATCTAATGATCCAGGGCGTAATCCTGGACGTGAAGAATAAAATAAAAAATGATTTGAAATTTTTGAAAGATAAATAAAATTCAAATACTAAAAAATCGAGGGAGGTGGAAAGAGAGGGATTCGAACCCTCGGTACAAATAACTTGTACAACGGATTAGCAATCCGCCGCTTTCGTCCACTCAGCCATCTCTCCCAATTTAAAACAAATTCCTATGTTACATTACACATTTACATTACACATAAAGTAAGGATTAAAAAAGGCTTTCTTTCTATTTTTTTATTATATAGAATATAGATTAGATGTGTATAACCTTTAGTCAGTAATTCAATAGTCAGTAATTCAATTTAGATTTAGATAAAGTAAAAACTAAAAGGATCCCATTTTTTGCATTTTGATCAAAAGGGCCCTTTTCTTTTACTCCCACGCCCCGGCTGGCTAGGTCAATACCAATACCTAGCCAGGCCCTTTTTTGTTACGTTACAACGAATGACAGATAAAGATAAAACCCTTTATTGTATTTGAAAACAGAAAGACTTGTTAGTAAATTTAAACAGCTAGAAAGTATCATTTCTTATTATTTTCTTTTACTACCTTTTTTCTATTTTTTGTAATAAAAACTAGATATATAATAAACAAAAGAAACTCGGGACTCTTACACTTTTGGTGCTTTTAGTGACTCGTCTCTATCAAAATTACTTCAGTAAAACGAAATAAATTCGTATTTGTTTTTTAGTTATTTAATCTTTTACTAATTTAATCCCGCGAACATAAAAATCAAAGTTAACACTCTAATTTGCATGATTCGTTTAGGATCCTATTTTGATTACGTCAAATGCCTATGTTCGACAAAAAATGCATTTGTATACAATATATATATTGATACAATATATATATTGTAGCGGGTATAGTTTAGTGGTAAAAGTGTGATTCGTTCTATTAATCCCCTTAATAGTTAAGAGGTCCCTCGGTTTAATTTATATTCCGATTAAAAACTTTTTTTTCTTAAAAGGATGAAATCCTTTACCTCTCAATGACTTATTCGAGGAAAAATAGAAATTCTCGTGATTTGTATCCAATCGAAATTGAAAAATTGGATTCTAAAATTGCGAAACATAATTTGTGAGTTGGATTCCTACTTCCAATTAAATAATTATGAATCAAGATCCATGGCAAAAGATATAAAAGTGTATTTCTAACCGTAACTAAATCTTCAATTTTGAGTTGCTAGAGAAGAGATTGAAGCAAAATAGCTATGAAATGATGACTTTAATTTACTAGAGACATCGACATATTGTTTTAGCTCGGTGGGAACAAAGTACTTTTCCTAAGGATTTTTAAAAATAGAAATTAAAGAACGAAGGAACTAGAAAGATTGTTACAATTATCTTACTCTAACGGGATCATCTAGAAAGCAAGTATTTTTGAATTCAATATATTCAGACAAAAAGCTAACATAGATGTTATGGGTAGAATTTTCATTCACATCTTTTAGATCTCAGAATTTCTCCATCTTCCATAAAGGAGCCGAATGAAACCAAAGTTTCATGTTCGGTTTTGAATTAGAGACGTTAAAAACGTCGACTATAACCCCTAGCCTTCCAAGCTAACGATGCGGGTTCGATTCCCGCTACCCGCTTTAAACCCTCTCTTATCGAATTTATAGATTAATTCATATATTCATTCTTTATATTTCTTTTTTAATTAATATTAATTTAATTAATATTAATAGGAAGAAATATAAAGAATGAATATATAAAACTCTTACTTATATATTCGCTATTTTCATTTTCTCTATATTAATTAATAATTAATGCATGATTGAATTAAATATACAATTCCTAAAAAAATATCACATCCAATCCGATTTTTTTTCGAACAAGAAGCAAAATGAAAATGAATAAAAAGCGTCCATTGTCTAATGGATAGGACAGAGGTCTTCTAAACCTTTAGTATAGGTTCAAATCCTATTGGACGCAATGTATTTCCATCTATTTTTTTTTCTAAAAAAATGATCAATTTCTTTATACTTGTTCCTTTATACTTGTTCCTAAAGTATAAAGCGTTCCATCTGTTCCTGAATAGCTTCTTTCACAAGGGCTTCTGCTTCTGCGTTG